ACATAATTTTTTATTTTTCCTGATCAGAAAAATACATGAAAAAGAAAGGAGGTAGAAAAATTTGTTGATTTATGGTTAAAGAAGAAAAACAAGAAAACAGGGGTTCTGTTGAATTTCAAGTATTCAGTTTCACCAATAAGATACGGAGACTTGCTTCACATTTAGAATTACACAAAAAAGATTTTTCATCGGAAAGAGGTCTACGAAGACTTTTGGGAAAACGTCAACGTTTGCTGGCTTATTTGGCAAAGAAAAATAGAGTACGTTATAAGAAATTAATAAGTCAGTTGGATATTCGGGAGAAGTAATTTAATCGTTCGAATTTTTTTCTTATTAGTAGTCTTATAGTAGTCTTAGATTTTGCATTTTGATGAGCCTCGTTTTGAGGAATTCATGGAATAATTCATTTTCATGGAATAAAGAATAAGAACAAGGATATGAGTCTATCGCTTAAAAGAAAAGATCTCATGATAGTCAATATGGGCCCTCAACACCCATCAATGCATGGTGTTCTTCGACTGATTGTTACTCTCGATGGTGAAGATGTTATTGATTGCGAACCCATATTAGGGTATTTACACAGAGGAATGGAAAAAATCGCAGAAAACAGAAGTATTATACAATACTTGCCTTATGTAACACGATGGGATTATTTAGCTACTATGTTTACAGAAGCAATAACGGTAAATGCACCTGAATTATTGGAGAATATTCAAATACCCAAAAGAGCCAGCTATATTAGAGTAATTATGTTAGAATTGAGCCGTATAGCTTCTCATTTGTTATGGCTTGGACCTTTTATGGCGGATCTTGGGGCACAGACTCCTTTTTTCTACATTTTTAGAGAGAGAGAATTGATATATGATCTATTTGAAGCTGCTACAGGTATGCGAATGATGCATAATTACTTTCGCATCGGAGGGGTAGCTGCCGATCTCCCTTATGGATGGATGGATAAATGTTTAGATTTCTGTGATTATTTTTTACAAGGAGTTGTTGAATATCAACAACTTATTACAAAGAATCCTATTTTTTTAGAACGAGTCGAAGGAGTCGGTTTCATTAGCGGAGAAGAAGCAGTAAATTGGGGCTTATCGGGACCAATGTTACGAGCTTCTGGAATACAATGGGATCTTCGTAAAATTGATCCTTATGAATCTTACAATCAATTCGATTGGAAAGTTCAATGGCAAAAAGAAGGAGATTCGTTAGCTCGCTATTTAGTACGAGTCAGTGAAATGAGGGAATCCATAAAAATTATTCAACAGGCTGTAGAGAAAATTCCTGGAGGACCTTATGAGAATTTAGAAGCCCGACGCTTTAAGAAAGTAAAGAATCCCGAATGGAATGATTTTGAATATCGATTTCTTGGTAAAAAACCTTCACCCAATTTTGAATTATCAAAGCAAGAACTTTATGTAAGAGTAGAAGCTCCAAAAGGCGAATTAGGAATTTATCTGGTAGGAGATGATAGTCTTTTCCCCTGGAGATGGAAAATTCGTCCACCGGGTTTTATTAATTTGCAAATTCTTCCTCAGCTAGTTAAAAAAATGAAATTGGCTGATATCATGACAATATTAGGTAGTATAGATATCATTATGGGGGAAGTTGATCGTTGAAATGATAATAGATAGGGTAGAGGTAGAAACTATCAATTCTTTTTCGAAATCGGAATTATTAAAAGAAATCTACGGACTTATATGGATTCTACCCATTTTAGCCCTCCTACTGGGAATCACAATAGAAGTACTCGTAATTGTGTGGTTAGAAAGAGAAATATCTGCATCGATACAACAACGTATTGGTCCTGAATATGCTGGCCCCCTGGGACTGCTTCAAGCTATAGCAGATGGAACTAAACTACTTTTAAAAGAGGATATCCTCCCATCTCGAGGAGATATTCCTTTATTTACCATTGGTCCCTCTATAGCAGTCATATCTATTTTATTAAGTTTTTTAGTTATCCCTTTGGGATATCGTTTTGTTTTAGCTGATCTTAGTATTGGTGTTTTTTTATGGATTGCGATTTCAAGTATTGCTCCTATTGGTCTTCTCATGGCAGGATATAGCTCAAATAATAAATATTCTTTTTCAGGCGGTCTACGAGCGGCTGCTCAATCTATTAGTTATGAAATACCATTAACTTTTTGTGTACTAGCAATATCTCTACGTGTGATTCGTTAAAATAAGATCTTTTTCCTCTCAAATAAATTGAATGCTTATCTTCCTTTGCTTATTCTGTATTTGTGTTGGTAAGTTAAACTCGATAGCTATATGAGTGAAACAAAACAGCTTATTAATTTGTAGTAAAAATCAAAAATCTCATTTCCTACGTACAAGAAAAAAGTTCAAGTAAACATAAGGAGTGTAAACTCTTTACCCCAAGGTTGAGATTGTTTGATTAGTCATCATATCTTGAAGCGGGCAAGAATAAAGGATTCGCGGTATGGAATTCCATTACTATAATATTTTGAGTTATTACTATATATAATTTTAACTTATAACCATAAGGCAATCCATCAAAAGTTAGTGAGGGATTAGGAACACTAAAGTACATACAGGATTAGTAATGAGAGAATCTAAATCATTAGACATTTTTCCTCATAAAAGGAATCGTAATAAGGACTTGAGATTGGTAGAAATATCAAGCAGTACTTTCTTCAGATTCCGGTCTAGAGTATGTTCCCATTCACTTGTTAAGGAAATGGCTATCAAGAACGAATTAACCCTTTATTCTTTTTTTTTAAGTATACCCCTCCGGGGGAAAGAAGAATAGGACAAAAGATATGGAATACAATACAAAAAAGGATCTTTATTTATTATTTCCTTCCCTTATCCCTATTCATACAGAATTCTTCATGAACTAATGGCCAATTCTTTCCATTTACTAATTGCTATAACGAGTGATTTATTCCAATATTAAGTTATTACCGAATAAAGAAAAATTTTATTATATAAAGGATGAGATCAATTCGGAAGCGCTTTTTTGTTATTCTAGCAGACGTAATTGCTTTGGTCTAATTTTGGGCTTTCCAATCAATTTTATCTTACCTAATTCTATCTATGCCCAGGGGATAATACCGAAACGAAACAATCCTTTCCTTTTTTCTGATCATAGAGGAGCCGTATGAAGCTAAGGTTTCATGTACGGTTTTGGAATAGCGGTGGGAACTGTGATGTTATCATCGACTATGATTATCTAATAGTTCAAGTACAGTTGATATAGTTGAAGCACAGTCCAAATATGGTTTTTTTGGATGGAATCTTTGGCGTCAGCCTATAGGTTTTCTAGTTTTTCTAATTTCTTCTTTGGCAGAATGTGAAAGATTACCCTTTGATTTACCAGAAGCAGAAGAAGAATTAGTAGCAGGTTATCAAACCGAATATTCTGGTATTAAATATGGTTTATTTTATCTTGTTTCTTACCTAAATTTATTAGTTTCCTCTTTATTTGTAACTGTTCTATACTTAGGCGGGTGGAATTTCTCTATCCCCTATATATCCTTTTTTGGATTTTTCCAAATGAATCAAATAATTGGAATTTTTGAAATGGTAATAGGTATCTTTATTACTTTAACTAAAGCTTATTTATTTCTCTTCATTTCTATCACAATAAGATGGACTTTACCCAGGATGAGAATGGATCAGTTATTAAATCTTGGATGGAAATTTCTTTTACCTATTTCTCTGGGCAATCTCTTATTAACAACTTCTTCCCAACTAGTTTCACTATAAATAAGAATACAATAACAGTAAGAATATTTTCAACACAAAAGTTCTCTCAAACAAGAGAAAGAAACATACCTTTTTCATATATAGATTTAGAATATGTTCCCTATGCTAACTGGGTTCATTAGTTATGGTCAACAAACAATACGCGCCGCAAGATACATTGGTCAAGGTTTCATAATTACCTTATCCCACACAAATCGTTTACCTATAACGATTCACTACCCTTATGAAAAATCAATTACATCGGAGCGTTTCCGGGGGCGAATACACTTTGAATTTGATAAATGCATTGCTTGTGAAGTATGTGTTCGCGTATGCCCGATAGATCTACCCCTTGTGGATTGGAGATTTGAAAAGGATATTAAAAGAAAACAATTGCTTAATTATAGTATTGATTTTGGGGTTTGTATATTTTGTGGTAACTGTGTTGAATACTGTCCCACAAATTGTTTATCAATGACTGAAGAATATGAACTTTCTACTTATGATCGTCATGAATTGAATTACAATCAAATTGCTTTGAGTCGGTTACCAATCTCCATAATGGGAGATTACACAATTCAAACAGTTAGGAATTCGCCTCAAAGTAAAATAGACAAAGAAAAATCTGGGAATTCAAGAACAATTACAGATTACTAGGTATTAGGTTTTTTTTATTATAAAAATCCTTTTTTACTAATTCTAACGAAAAAATAATAACTACTGCTTAACAACTTATATGCATATACAAAAAAATATCCTAATACCTTTTTCCTTCCTTGAATCTTTTAGTTTTAGTCAGTTCATGAAAAATTTTATACTAGAAATTTCTTCTTATCCATAATGGATTTACCTGGACCAATACATGAGATTCTTGTGCTATTTTTTGGATTTGTTCTTCTACTAGGAGGTCTAGGAGTAGTATTACTTACCAACCCAATTTATTCTTCCTTTTCGCTGGGATTAGTTCTTGTTTGTATATCCTTATTCTATTTTTTATTAAATTCCTACTTTGTAGCTGTCGCACAACTTCTTATTTATGTGGGAGCCATAAATATCTTGATCATATTTGCTGTAATGTTTGTAAACGGCTCAGAGTGGTCTAAAGATAAGAATTATTGGACTATTGGAGATGGGTTTACTTTACTCCTTTGTATAACTATTCCTTTTTCACTAATGACTACTATCCCAGATACGTCGTGGTATGGAATTCTTTGGACTACAAGATCAAACCAAATAGTAGAACAGGGTCTCATAAATAACGTTCAACAAATTGGGATTCATTTAGCAACCGATTTTTATCTTCCGTTTGAACTCATTTCCCTAATTCTTCTAGTTTCTTTAATAGGTGCAATTACTATGGCTCGACAATAATAAATACTTAGAATGAGTCAAAATTCTTAGAATTTCAAATAAAAAATAAATAACTAAAGAATCACAATTTTGATTTAGTAAAACCCATCTACTGCCAACACAACAAATACCTTCTTTTCTCTTTTGTTGCGTAATTGTTCTATTCTAATTAATTGAATCGGTTCAATTCTTGTCCTCATATTGAAATGAATCGAGATTGATAAGGAGTTAGTTAATGATGTTTGAGCATGTACTTTTTTTGAGTGTCTATTTATTTTCGATTGGTATCTATGGATTGATCACAAGCCGAAACATGGTTAGAGCTCTAATATGTCTTGAACTTATACTGAATTCAATTAATCTAAATCTCGTAACATTTTCTGATCTATTTGATAGTCGCCAATTAAAAGGAGACATTTTCGCAATTTTTGTTATAGCCCTTGCGGCTGCTGAAGCAGCTATTGGACTATCCATTCTTTCTTCCATCCATCGTAACAGGAAATCAACTCGTATCAATCAATCTAATTTTTTGAATAATTAGACATAGAATCCTCTAAACAAAGGCGCATATATAATAATAAGAAACATTAAGATGAATAGAAATCTAATCTTATTTTCTTATTAGTGTTTAATAATATCCATTCTATTTTTTGAGTAGGTTATTTCAGAGTATTGTTTTTTACTTATTGAATATTGCATTTTTGCAATTCATTGATATTGCAATTTGAATATTGCAATAATTTATATTGAAAAGATGATAACCAATTTATTGGTTAATTCAAATTAGTATGTAGAATTCGTATAATTATGAGTGTTGAAGCCTTAAATTAAAGTCTCTTGGCTCTTTTCACGCTTTCTCACAAACGGATTACGAAATATATTGCATTGTTTATTAAAGTTTGGATAAACCATTGCTTCGTCTGGTATCTACAATACATCCAATTTATATAGTACTTATTTCATTTTTACCAGATCGAAAATTTTTATGTTGAAAAGGCTAATTTAGAGATCCAATGTCACATTCTGTAAAAATTTATGATACATGTATAGGATGCACTCAATGTGTACGAGCTTGCCCAACAGATGTATTAGAAATGATACCTTGGGATGGATGTAAAGCCAAGCAAATTGCTTCTGCGCCGAGAACCGAAGATTGTGTGGGTTGTAAGAGATGCGAATCTGCCTGCCCAACTGATTTTTTAAGTGTCCGCGTTTATTTAGGGCCTGAAACAACCCGCAGCATGGCTCTATCTTATTGATACGTTACAAAAAACTCCACTTGAATCGTCTGATTCCTCTTTACCGAAGAAGCCTGTGCTCGAAATAATCGAGCATGGGCTTTTCTGGTCAAAACGTATCTTGTCTTTATTACTTTATCATGAGTTATTTTCCTTGGTTAACAATACTTGTTGTTTTGCCGATATTTGCAGGTTCATTAATTTTCTTTTTACCTCATAAAGGAAATAAAATAGTTAGGTGGTATACTATAGCTATTTGTTTATTAGAATTCCTTCTAATGACTTATGCATTCTGTTATCATTTCCAATTGGAGGATCCCTTAATGCAATTAAAGGAGGATTCTAAATGGATAGATGTTTTCGATTTCCACTGGAGATTGGGAATTGATGGACTTTCATTAGGATCTATTTTATTGACAGGATTTATCACTACTTTAGCTACTTTAGCGGCTTGGCCGATTACTCGGAATTCGCAATTATTCTATTTCCTGATGCTAGCAATGTATAGCGGTCAAATAGGATTATTTTCTTCACGAGACCTTTTACTTTTTTTTATCATGTGGGAGTTAGAATTAATTCCTGTTTACTTACTTTTATCCATGTGGGGGGGGAAGAGGCGTCTGTATTCAGCTACCAAGTTTATTTTGTATACTGCAGGCGGTTCCATTTTTTTCTTAATTGGAGTTCTGGGTATGGGATTATATGGTTCCAATGAACCCGGATTAGATTTAGAAAAATTGATTAATCAATCATACCCTACAACATTGGAAATACTACTGTATTTTGGCTTCCTTGTTGCTTATGCTGTCAAATTGCCAATTATACCTTTACATACGTGGTTACCAGATACCCATGGGGAAGCGCATTACAGTACATGTATGCTTTTAGCCGGAATTCTATTAAAGATGGGAGCATACGGATTGATTCGGGTCAATATGGAATTGTTACCACATGCTCATTATCTATTTTCCCCCTGGTTGGTAATAATAGGAGCGGTGCAAATAATCTATGCAGCTTCAACTTCTCTTGGTCAACGAAATTTCAAAAAAAGAATAGCCTACTCCTCCGTATCTCACATGGGTTTCATAATTATAGGAATTGGTTCCATAACCAACATTGGACTAAATGGAGCTATTTTACAAATATTATCCCATGGATTTATTGGTGCTACACTTTTTTTCTTGGCGGGAACAGCTTGTGATAGAATGCGTCTTGTTTATCTCGAAGAACTCGGGGGAATATCTATCCCAATGCCAAAAATTTTTACCATGTTTAGTAGCTTTTCAATGGCTTCTCTTGCCTTGCCGGGAATGAGCGGTTTTGTTGCAGAATTAGTAGTATTTTTTGGACTAATTACTAGTCCTAAATTTATGTTAATGCCAAAAATGCTAATTACTTTTGTAATGGCAATAGGAATGATATTAACTCCTATTTATTTATTATCTATGTTACGCCAGATGTTCTATGGATACAAGCTATTTCATGTTCCAAACAAAAATTTTGTAGATTCTGGACCACGGGAACTCTTTCTTTTAATCTGTATCTTTTTACCAGTAATAGGAATTGGTATTTATCCAGATTTAGTTCTCTCGCTATCCGTTGATAGTGTAGAGGTTCTATTATCCAATTATTATACTAAATAGTATTTTCTTTTTTTAACCAGTCCGCTCTATATTCCAGATTCCAGAGTGGAAAAATAAAAAATTCAGAAAAAAGTAAAAAAGTATAATTAGATCTATCTCGAATTTTTGAGAACCCCTTGAACGTCTTTTCAAAGGGTTCTCAAATCAAACAAAAAAAGAAAAAACCTGAAGGTTTTATGTTATGTAATGTTAATTATTTAGATGATAATGTAAATGAACCGTAACTATGTAAACCTATTCCTAACAGATTGATACCAAAATAGCAGATCCAAATTATAAGAAATCCTATCGAAGCTACAAGTGCAGAATTTGTACCCTTCCAATTTGGATTTGTTCTACTATGTAAATATATTGCAAATATGGTCCAGGTAATAAATGCCCAAGTTTCCTTAGGATCCCAATTCCAATAGGATCCCCATGCCTCATTAGCCCATACTGCTCCACAAAGAATACCCACGGTTAAAAGAGTAAACCCTAGACTAATGACACGATAACTCCAAGAATCCAAACGCTCAGTTAATTGATATTTGTAATAATTTGTAAATACCGGAAAAGAGTAAATTTCAATCTCACTAAAGAAAAATGTTTTAAGAAAAACATTTTTCTTTAGTGAAAAGAAATCGAAATTCTTTCGAAATCTAATGATTAGAAGAGCGGCCGATAATAAGGATCCGCACAAAAGAGTTGCATAGCTTAGCAACATCATACTGACATGCATCATTAACCACTGAGATTGTAGAGCGGGTACTAGTATTGTGGATTGATGCATTTCAGTTAAAAGACCCGATGTGGCAAAACCTTGCGTTAAGATAGTACTTGGCGTAGTTATTGTGCTTAAATCATTTTGCGAGTTCTGTATTTTAGGAATAGTATGAAGAATATACAGAGTCCATGAAAGAAAGATCAATGACTCATATAAATTACTTAATGGAAAATGTCCCGAATAAACCCAACGAGAGACTAAAAATCCTGTTATAGAGAAAAAAGTGGCTATCATTCCTTTTTCTGACGAATTACGTAATCCCCTAAGTTCACGAACTAGTAAGGTTATCAAATGAATCGTAATCACAATTGAAATAGTTGAGAAAGAGATATGAGTTAGTATATGTTCTAAAGTTGCAAATAGCATAACGATAAGGTCCCATTACAAAATAGGAAATTTCGAATTGAATCCATTTTCTAATTTATTGTATTCTTTTTCGAGAATGCCGCCACTCGGATTCGAACCGAGATGCTTGAGCACTGCTTCCTAAGAGCAGCGTGTCTACCAATTTCACCATGGCGGCTAATTTCAAATAATAGTTAACTTAAAAGAATAATAGTTATTTTATCGTGAATCGTCGAGACTGGGAGAGGCCATAGAATTTAGGAACATTAGAAGTTCATCATTAACTACAATGAAATCAATTTTGTATTTTAGAAAAATTTATAGAATGAAAGCCTTTACACTCTTATTAATATGCAGTCCTTAAATGGGAATTTTGGATAAGATTAGGTAGAGGTTGTAAGTCCTATTGCAAGAATAGTCCACTTTTTTTTTAATAGAATCCTCGTTTTTATGAGGATTCTATTAAAAAAAAAAGTTCTTTGATAGGATAAAGAATTCTGAGGACACGATATACCAAAAACTTTTGTTCTATATAATGATAATGGAGGGATTCGTTCTAAGAATATTGTACCGAGGAATTCGACACATAAAAGTACATTTATTAATTAATACGAATTATTCATTCATATTAAATAATTGGAATTTCTTTTGGATAGTTCAATTCAGATTATTTTTAAATCTTATTATTTGTTTGCTTGTTGTCCAGAAAAACCTTTTGGTTTTGGATGCTCGTTGCCGCTAGAAAATGATTTGGATTTTGCTAAAGAATAGGATTGTACTATGGAAAAATAAGTCTTTTTTTTCCAAATATTTTTACGAATACGCTTTTTTGACATCGAAGTACGTTTTTTTGGAACTGCCATTCAAAAAGGGAATTACTTTTTTCTACTTGTATGTGAAAGACATCTATTGTCGCAAATCAATCCTTCTTTCTGTTTTTTCTTAGTATTTATACTTAGATACTGAAAGATACTGAAATGATACTGAAAGATACTGAAATTTAAAATTTTTCTTTAGTTCATTTTGTCTAATGTGCATAAGACAAGAGTTTTTTAAGATTTTCTATTTAAATTAAATAAATTTATATATCAAATATACTCCATATATAAATATATGGTATGGTGGATAAGCCCTCATATAAGAGGGGGAGATAAAAAGAAGGTAAAATTCAATTAAAATAGTTAATTAAGTTCAGAAGGCTATTCCATAATTGAATTCCAATAAAAAAAAATACTTAGTCTATTAAACAAGACATTCTAAAACTTAGAGAATTCTAGTAATTAGGATTTCCTTTTATTTTATATGAAATAAGCAATATTCGAGAATTTCCTATAAATATAGGTTTTTTTTGGAATTCTATCAATCAATTACGAAACAAGAGAGCTCTTTTATTTTAATAGAAAGAAATACAAAAATGATTAGAAAGTAAAATGATTAAATCTTTTTTTTTACTAATATTTACTAATTTTGAATTTAAGCAACTAAACCCATTCTTAATTTTGGAATATTTTAATGAGATAAATTTGAAAAATCCAGAATTTCTGTATTTTTTCTTTTTCTTATTTTGTTTTTTTAATTCTTTTAGAAAGAGATAATAATAGGTTTGGTGAATCGGAAACAATTTTATTTTATAGAAAAATTGAACTATAAATTTAAACTTAAAATTGCTATTTCTTTTCTTATGGAACATACATATCAATATGCCTGGGTAATTCCTCTTCTCCCACTTCCAGTTATTATGTCAATGGGATTTGGACTTTTTCTTATTCCCACAGCAACAAAAAATCTTCGTCGCATATGGGCTTTTCCTAGTATTTTACTATTAAGTATAGCTATGGTATTCTCACTTTACCTGTCTATTCAACAAATAAATGGAAGTTCTATCTATCAATATCTATGGTCTTGGACCATCAATAATGATTTTTCCTTAGAATTTGGATACTTGGTCGACCCCCTTACGTCTATTATGTTAATACTAATTACTACTGTAGGAATCTTAGTTCTTATTTATAGTGACGATTATATGTCTCACGATGAAGGATATTTGAGATTTTTTGTTTATATAAGTTTTTTTAATACTTCCATGTTGGGATTGGTTACTAGTTCCAATTTGATACAAATTTATTTTTTTTGGGAACTTGTAGGAATGTGTTCCTATTTATTGATAGGCTTTTGGTTTACGCGGCCAATTGCAGCGAGTGCTTGTCAAAAAGCTTTTGTAACTAATCGTGTAGGGGATTTTGGTCTGTTATTAGGAATTTTAGGTTTTTTTTGGATAACGGGTAGTTTGGAGTTTCGGGATTTGTTCAAAATAGCTAATAACTGGATTCCTAATAATGGGATTAATTCCTTACTTACTACTTTGTGTGCTTTTTTATTATTCCTTGGTGCAGTTGCAAAATCCGCACAATTTCCTCTTCACGTATGGTTACCTGATGCTATGGAAGGACCCACTCCCATTTCGGCTCTTATACACGCAGCAACTATGGTTGCTGCGGGGATTTTTCTTCTAGCTAGACTTCTTCCTCTTTTCATATCCCTACCCTTGATAATGAGTTTCATTTCTTTAGTAGGTACAATAACACTCTTCTTAGGAGCCACTTTAGCTCTTGCTCAGAGAGATATTAAAAGAAGTTTAGCCTATTCTACAATGTCTCAATTGGGTTATATGATGTTAGCTATAGGTATAGGTTCTTATCAAGCTGCTTTATTCCATTTGATCACTCATGCTTATTCGAAAGCTTTATTGTTCTTAGGATCCGGATCCGTTATTCATTCAATGGAACCTCTTGTTGGATATTCACCAGATAAAAGTCAGAATATGGTTCTTATGGGTGGTTTAAGAAAATACGTTCCAATTACAAGAACTACTTTTTTATGTGGTACACTTTCTCTTTGTGGTATTCCACCTCTTGCTTGCTTCTGGTCCAAAGATGAAATCCTTAGTAATAGTTGGTTGTATTCACCCTATTTTGGAATAATAGCCTCTTTTACAGCAGGATTAACTGCATTTTATATGTTTCGAATATATTTACTTACTTTTGATGGGTATTTGCGTGTTCATTTTCAAAATTACAGTAGTACTAAAGAAGGTTCGTTGTATTCAATATCCTTATGGGGGAAAAGTATATCCAAAGGAGTCAATAGGGATTTTGTTTTATCAACAATGAAGAGTGGAGTTTATTTTTTTTCACAAAATATACCCAAAATTCCTGCTAATACAAGAAATAAGATAGGATCCTTTAGTACTCCCCTTGGGGCTAAAAAAACTTTTGTCTATCCTCATGAAACGGGAAATACTATGCTATTTCCTCTTCTTATATTACTACTTTTTACTTTGTTCATTGGATCCATAGGAATCCATTTTGATAATGGAGTAAAAGATAATAGAATATTGGAGTTAACCATATTATCAAAGTGGCTAAGTCCTTCAATAAACTTGTTCCAGGAAAATTCAAATTCTTCCATAAATTCATATGAATTTCTTACTAATGCAATTTCTTCTGTAAGTTTAGCAATTTTTGGTCTATTCATAGCATATATCTTTTATGGATCTGCTTATTCTTTTTTTCAGAATTTAAATTTTATAAATTCCCTTGTAAAAAAGAATCCAAAAAGCTCTTTTTTGGATGAAGTAAAAAAAAAGATATACAGCTGGTCATATAATCGTGGTTATATAGATTTTTTCTATACTAGGGTTTTTATCCTAGGTATAAGAAGATTAGCCGAAATAACGCATTTTTTTGATAAAGGTGTCATTGATGGAATTACCAATGGAGTAGGTCTTGCTGGTTTTTGTATAGGAGAGGAAATCAAATATGTAGGGGGAGGGCGAATATCGTCTTATCTATTCTTTTTTTTATGTTATGTATCCTTGTTCTTATTCTTTATTCCATGAAAATGAATTATTCCATGAATTCCTCAAAACGAGGCTCATCAAAATGCAAAATCTAAGACTACTATAAGACTACTAATAAGAAAAAAATTCGAACGATTAAATTACTTCTCCCGAATATCCAACTGACTTATTAATTTCTTATAACGTACTCTATTTTTCTTTGCCAAATAAGCCAGCAAACGTTGACGTTTTCCCAAAAGTCTTCGTAGACCTCTTTCCGATGAAAAATCTTTTTTGTGTAATTCTAAATGTGAAGCAAGTCTCCGTATCTTATTGGTGAAACTGAATACTTGAAATTCAACAGAACCCCTGTTTTCTTGTTTTTCTTCTTTAACCATAAATCAACAAATTTTTCTACCTCCTTTCTTTTTCATGTATTTTTCTGATCAGGAAAAATAAAAAATTATGTCAGTTATTTTAAAGTTATTCTAATCTCGTACACACAAAAATTTTCAATTATTCATCTACTGCTGGAATCTGGAATTTGGATTTATTTTATCGATGCAAATTGGATTTGGATAGAAGGGTACATTCTTTTATTTTAGATAGAAGAAACATTTCTTCTATCTAAAATAAAAGAATTTTGCTGATTTATTTATTGCTATATCCAATTTATAGAATTGATATACCATTTAATTGATATCATTTAGCAAAATGAAACACAGCATATGCATCCATCTTTGGGCTCGAGAATTTCACGGGATAGAGATATAGTATAAGAAATAGGCTATTAAGTAACTCTAAATGAATTGTGGATACATCTGTATCCTTAACATACTGAAACGACTGCCATTATTCGTATCAAACCAATAGCGATTCATAAAAGCTAAATCTTGTAATCAATGGTGGGCCAATAATGAATTTTTTTGCATATGTATTAAGACGCTTGGTCTGATTTCGAAATTGTCCAGAGTTTTTTATGTTGTTTTCATTGCAAAATGATGGATCTCCTTCCGTAACTTTCCAATTACGAGTACGAGAATTGAAAGACATGAAAATTCTCAATTCTCTACGGCGTCTAGGAGATAGATCGAATATTTTCAGGAACAAGAAAATCAGAAGAATCTTTTTCTCTATTCACTACCATTCCGCGTCTTCGACTTCTATTAGTTTCTTTTCTTCTTTAATGCAATAGCTATAGTTTGATATAGAATCCATTTCTCAAAGTAATGGAAACCATTCTCTTATAGGAAATGGTTCGAAAATCGCTATTCCACCTTTTAGGTTTAGGTATCGTGAAAAGTGATACCTGTGAAGATCGTGCATTTCAGTCACATTCAGATCCGTTTTTCGAGTCCATGATATAACCAAATTGGATGGATCTTCCACCCGTTTAGCTAAGAAAGAATAGATGCAGAGGTGGATAATAGATCGATATGAAGATCATGAGCTGCCCCATAATGAAACCGCCAGTAGTCGCGAATATCTCCTTCTTCCCTAACCCAAGATTGGAGAAAGAAGATCTAAGAGGGACCTATGGAGAATGTGGTCAGAAATCCATAATAGAGTCCGACCACAACGACCGAATTAATTATCCTCATCGAGAAACTTAGACTACTTTAGACTACTTAAGTAGAAAAGATTTGAAAATCATGGCATGGGTCTCCTTTTTTTCTTTCTTTAGAGTTTTCTATATGCACAATTTCTCGATGTTTCGATGAGAATTTCTTGACTTTCCATATATAGAAAGAGATAGACTATAAATGACATCTCTTATGTCAATAAGACCAAAGGGATGGATATTAAATGATAGGAAGTGCTAGGAAGTGAAATAGAATGAAATAGAGCCACTTTTGGCTTCCCTATGAAATGAGGCATGGAACGGAGCCACTACGAAGAAATTCCGGGAGTTACGAAAGAAGCTTCGGACTCATATTGTTCACGGGTTGAGAGCGGGAGTTGAACTCTAGGAGGTCGAATCTCCCCTTGTTCCTCAGTAGCTCAGTGGTAGAGCGGTCGGCTGTTAACTGACTGGTCGTAGGTTCGAATCCTACTTGGGGAGATTTGATTCATTCTTTAATGTAAGAATAAAGAATTGAATTAAAAGGC